AATTTATTGAACTTTTATACTTATAAAAATACTCTATTAAATAATGTATTCTCCCGTTTTTATTCCAAGTATTAAAAATATCTCTATTCTTCCGACCGGAGTTTTATGGAAGCCCCTTATCGGATTTGAACCGATGACTTACGCCTTACCATGGCGTTACTCTACCGCTGAGTTAAAAGGGCTTATTTGATTGAATTATTGAATGGGTTATTATGTGGATACAATATATATATACAATCTATATATATATATACAGAATATAATATAGATATAGAATTATATCTATATATTATTATATATTAATATAATATTATTAATACAGATATTCTATTTTAATATTAAATATTAATATTAATTCAATAATTCAATATTAATACAGAGTATAGATATAATACGGATATATAATATATATAATATAATATTAGTTATTATTAGTATTAGTTTATTAGTATTTTATTATGTATATACAGTATATATATACAGTATATATACATAAGTCCATACGGTAGACTCATACTTGCTAGTGGCTTTTTATTGAAAAAAAAATCGATTTACCCAGCAAGTCTAAGGTAAATTGTAATGAATTGTTTCAAGACCGAACCAAATTTTTTTCTTTCATTGAATGAATAGATTTCCATCAGAATAAAGTTCACTTACACGTACACCTACCCATTCGACATAAATTTCAAGGTATCTCATCAAATCCTGTGATGAAGAAATTCTCGAAAATTCTTTGAATTTTTTTAGGAGACAAAACAAGTAGAATTTTTTCATCACGCTTACTGGTTGTTAATTTCCTTCTTTTATTGTGAGATATTCTTATCTCATCTTAACAATAAATGAATCAATGAATGGAAGAATGAAAGCGAAAGAAGTGGAGCTTAACCCCCCCTTTTTGTTTTGGACCAGCGACTCCCCGAAAACCCTATACTTTTACTTTGTTACTTTAGTATTATTTACACTTTTTTATATTTATATTAGACGAAATAAATATAGATTTCGATACTAGATTTAGATTTTTTTTCTATATCTAGATTTTTTTATATATCTAGATTTATATATATATTTTTTTTATATATAGATATAGAGATAGAGTAGAGAATTCCCATTCTAATGAGATTCATGAATATGAATGACAAATCAACAAGTTATCTGCAATTAGGAAAAGCGGAAAGATTCCTCGGATCTAATCATACATTGACAATTAAAAAAAACTCTTCATACTATGATCATAGTATCATGACAGTTAGACAAGCGGGCCCCCATCGTCTAGCGGTTCAGGACATCTCCCTTTCAAGGAGGCGGCGGGGATTCGACTTCCCCTGGGGGTAGGGGACTAGGAAAGGAAGTTGATCACGAATTCCCAATAGTCTTACAAGCGATTCCTCCTGGGTCGATGCCCGAGCGGTTAATGGGGACGGACTGTAAATTCGTTGGCAATATGTCTACGCTGGTTCAAATCCAGCTCGGCCCAAAAATTCGCCAATCTACCACGTATAATCCCCGCGCCCCTCAAAAATACTCGATACGGAGATAAAGAATCCAAATTTCTGCTAGATCCCTTATTTCTCTGGGATTGTAGTTCAATTGGTCAGAGCACCGCCCTGTCAAGGCGGAAGCTGCGGGTTCGAGCCCCGTCAGTCCCGACGGATCCACTAAATACATCAATCAATTCGAAAGGGGGCCAGGGGCAGAATTTCATTCCCAAAAAAAAGACCCTTTTTTCTTTTCTTTGCGGTAGGAGATGGGCGGATTAATACAATTATACGTAGCATTATAGTAAGCATTCCAAGAAATCCCGGATCCTTTTTTTCGATTGTTCCCGATCCGTGGAATAGAATACTATGTTCTTTTTTTTGGAGAGGGGCACACATACACAAATGGAATTCACAATAAAAAATGAATTTAACAAGATTCCCCTAAGACTAAGAGAATTAGAAGACTTTTCTAGATTAAACAATTTCTCTTTATGGCCCCGGTTTTGTATAACCTCAATTACTAATTAAAAAATGGATTGCATTCAAATTGCACGCTGAGCCTTTGATATATACCCAGTGCTAATAATCTACGGAAGGGGGTAAAGGACAGAGGTCCTCTTAGCATTAGCAATGGAATAATAAATTAGTTTCTTTCTTGTTTTGATTTGTAACTATGTGACTAATGGAAGTGGAAGGGCAATCTGATGATACTTCATCAGATCATTGTACATAGAGTAGATTATAGAAAAAAAAAAAGAACGGAAACAGACGATAAATATAAATAAAGGAATAAAGGAATTTGGGATTGGGTCAGGAATCCGAGCTGGGATTCGGTATGGATAAAAAAACTTCCTATGTTATACTATTCCATTTTCGACGACAAATTGATTTGACAGCTCAGATATTGTTATTCATGATATTCATCCGATTCAAAACCCGCGAGATTAAGAGGGAATTCATTCATTGAATTTACAAGTGAAAGCTATGGGACTAAATCCCGAGTTATTGCGAAGTAAAAAAAATATTAGATTATGGGAGTAAATATTCTTATGGGAGTAAATATTCTTGCATTTGTTGCTACTGCACTATTCGTTCTAGTTCCTACCGCCTTTCTACTTATCATTTACGTAAAAACAATCAGTCAAAATAATTAATTAATTAATCATTAATTTGAAATTTGAATTAAACTTTACTTCTGAGTTCTTATCAAAAAAGGATTCCAATTTTTGCGAAACTTAAATGAAATAAGCGGACTATAATCCGCAGTATTCTAATAGATAGATCGTATGGTAGAAAGAAATAGATGAATCTTTCGACCATATGATCTATTGGTATTATTGTAGTGTATAAAGTTGTACTCTAGAATAAAGGTAGAGGCTAAATCTAGCTTAATATACAATTATTATACAATATTATATATGTATATATTATATATGTATGCGGATCTCAATTCCATATATGGAATTGACATAGCATCCAATTCTATTTATTTGCTACACCTATTTGTATTTGTTTCGATCAATATGAAATAATAGTTTTACTCTTATTCTTATGTCTTAGGGTTCTAATTACTAGTTACTATATTTTTTCTGATGTTCAATACAAATCTCGGTATCTATCAAAAGAAATAAATCCCTAAAGGAAAAACGATAGGGATTTCTATAAGTTAACGCCTGGGACCATGATATGAAATGTGAGTCGATAAAGCATAAATAAAATTTATAAAATTAGAAAGCAGTCGGTAAATGTGCGATATGCCACTCGCCTGAGGGAAGATCCTCCTATCTATTATCTATATTATCTCGTTAGACAACCGCTATGTTTATACCCTTTCTCATAGAAAGTGCGTATACACTTAACAAAACTACTTCTTCTTTGAATTCTTGTAACAGTAAACAGGGAAACAAATCAAATAATAATAAAAAAGTCGGGTCTTTCTTAGTATCCATCTAGAAGCCTGGTAAGAGCTCCTCGATTGAAATAAAAAATTTAGGAAAAATTGGATTGGACTAAATTTCCTATCATTTAGATCCCTTTCGAAATACAAAGATAGGAGAAATTTCTCTTTAATTGAAGAGTATGATTCATATAATACATTACTTCATCCGAATCCAATGGAATTCTAAATGAAGATCTTTTTTTTTCGTTCAAAACGCGTTGCAGAACGATCTAGAAAACAGTTGATACTCTTTGATTCCCCAACTCAATTAGTAATACCCCTAGAGTCCACTTCTTCCCCACACTACGAGCGAAAGGGAAAATGTAAAGACTACCATTAAAGCAGCCCAAGCGAGACTTACTATATCCATGTGAATTATGTCCCCTTATTTCTATTTCTATAACTATGAAAGAGTTATTCCATCATTCCTCACTAATAATAGTATAGTGGAATCGGGGGTGCAGAGTCAAAAGGGGATTCTGATCGAACACTATTGATAAACCAATTCACTAAATCCACCTATTTTTTATTAAAAAAAAAAATTCCTATATGATGATTTCCAATCAGCAAAGATGAAACATAAGCAAAATACATAGTAACATCTCGGGGGGAATGTTCTTAATGGAACGCATAGGAATAATAAGTTTTGTTGATCCTCATAAGTAAAAGTAAATAAGTAAAAAAAGCGGAAAATCCTTATCTAAAATCCCATTTGATATAATTCGCACCCTTTCCATTTTTATCTGTGAAATAATAGGGAGACAGTAGAAGTATATTCTTGATTAGGGGTTGAAATTCTTTCTCTTTTTCTTTTGCCCTTTACTATAATTTAAATTCAAAGTGAATTATCCATCCACTCGAATATTGATTGGATACCTGAGGACTGAGAAGTTTTTGGGAGTCCGTCGTATATGTCGTATATAAAGTATCTTCTGTCCCCCCCCCACCACTATTGTAATAGAATTTTTTTCCTATCCAGGCTCTCCAATCTAATCCAAGGTCCAGCCATTCGACACTAGATTAGTAGTACAGCGATTAGTGATTAGTGGAATCTCGAAGTCTTGATAACCCGTCTACTATTAGAATATTTCTAGAATATTTCCTTAAATCCTAGATACCAGGATTTACAGAAAACCCCCTCCCCAGCCGGATGCTTCGAATCAAACAAATATCAACGGTCCGCTTCTGCTGGGAAATACTTCGGCGAGTTATATCAACCGAACAGAAGAAGATATTTCGAGTCTTTTGTTTTGTTGATCAGGCGACACCCGGATTTGAACTGGGGAAAAAGGATTTGCAGTCCCCCGCCTTACCACTCGGCCATGCCGCCAAAATGATAGAAAATCTATGACGCAGTACGGAACTTTCTTTTATTGGATTTGCACCTTGAGTTCCGTTTTTCTTAACTTCTAACCCTTTTCTTTCCTATTCTTATTCTTTCCTAATTCTAAAAGAAATCCTTCCCGCCCTTTGATTGGATTGGATCCACCCATCTTAAAATAGCCAACTTCTCTCACTTTCTATTGACTATTGACAAAGGAAATGTGGATTTTCATTCGCAAAAGTATAAATTTATGACAAAT